TTTTTTAAGAATTGGTTAGTCTTTCAGTACTAAATAACAACAGTAGAGAGTAGTCCATGAAAGAAAGAGAACAACAAATAAATAAAATAATAATCAATATTGTCCGATGCACGCAGTATTGTATTAGACCTAAACAAAGTAAAGGGCTCTTTCTTGAACTAATTACAAGGAGGGGGCTTTGTAATATGAAAATAAAAAAAGTAAAACCGAGTTTTGATTGATCTTATCATGGGATATCTTTTTTTATTTTCAATCGCAAGATTATTTTAATTAACTACTACTGATACCGAATTAATGATTCGTTCGAAAAAAAAAAGATTCGATATTTCGATACAATAAAAAACGATCCAAATTTTTTCCAATTTTATTCCCAAAGAAAGTTTTTTTTTGAATTAAGTTATAAAAAAGTTCGGAATTATTACTTTAATTTATAATTTCTACTATTCTATACTATAATATTAGTTATATACGTATATTTGTTTATTTAACCCAAGAGTGCCCAATGAATCTGTTGATTCGCAATTGCGGGATGCGTAAATGTCCCGTATGATTAATTGATTTTTGACTTATGTTACTCTATTTTTGTTAGTATCATCTATAATACTTGATGACTCAAAAACTTTCAATTGAATCTATCCTTTCAAGGAGTTGATATTTTTGTTTATCCTCGTATCTTTCCAAAATTGCAACTTAGGGAAGTGCTTTCTAAATATATGTACAAAAAGAACATATTTCATTTAGCCTTTTAATGCCTACTCTAACTAGTTATTTCGGTTTTCTACTAGCAGCTTTGACTATAACCTCAGTTCTATTTATCGGTCTGAGCAAGATACGACTTATTTGAAATTAATTAAACAAACAAACAATTCATAAAAAAAAATCTTTCTATGATCGTTCATATATTCTATAGTTCCTTATCGTAGTAACTTCCAATTTTTGATCATTGATATTTTATAGTCAATACAGATTTATATTTAAAGATATATATTACCTCCCCTTTTTCCTTTCAAACAAATTGAAATGATTGAAGTTTTTCTATTTGGAATCGTCTTAGGTCTAATTCCGATTACTTTGGCTGGATTATTCGTAACTGCGTATTTACAATACAGACGCGGCGATCGATTGGACCTTTGATTAATTAACACCCGTTTTTTGATTGACCTCCTACTTCTACGTACTTTAACCCGCGGGAGGTAAAATTAAAATTGGTTTAATTATTTCCGTGAGAATTTTCGACCTAGCGCGGCTAACAAGAACACAGAATCACGCTCTGTAGGATTTGAACCTACGACATCGGGTTTTGGAGACCCGCGTTCTACCGAACTGAACTAAGAGCGCTTTATTATCAGAATAAACATTTTGTAACCCCAATCTGTCTTGCATATATACGCTAAATAAAATTAAAGATTTATTCTACTTTATGTATGTCCAACTCAATTGATCCCTCGTTACTGTTCAGAAGATAAGTAATAGGTAGGGATGACAGGATTTGAACCCGTGACATTTTGTACCCAAAACAAACGCGCTACCAAACTGCGCTACATCCCTTTCAATTGGTCTACAGTGTCATTGTAGAGAATCCCCGTTTTGTTTTCCACATCTTTATTTATTCCATTGATATACACAAATACGTTGGAATTTCTTCTTTTTGGGTTCATATAACATATAATCATAGAATTCTTGTAAAAGACTTCTATTATATAACGTATGAAATAAATATGAGACCTACCATAAAATAAAAATGAATATTTTTAGATAATTTTTGTCATAACATAAAGGGGCGGATTTTTTTTCTTTTAAGATTAAGAAAGCTAATATCTATTTTGTACATTTCAACTTGAGTTAGGGCTTACGCGTACAAATACAAGCGGTCAGTCATATACACACACATCTGGTCATATATGTATTAACATTATTTATTACAAATAATTAAAGAAGGAGGAAGATTTAAAATGCGAGATCTAAAAACATATCTCTCCGTGGCACCGGTAGTAAGTACTCTATGGTTCGGTTCTTTAGCAGGTTTATTGATAGAGATCAATCGTTTTTTTCCGGATGCGTTGATATTCCCCTTTTTTTCATTCTAGTTATTGATATGGGAAGAGGGGAAGAAGATTAGAGATACAATCAAATATCTGTAACTAATCCCTTCCCTTCTTTTTTTATAGCTTTTTTTAAATAAAATATAAAGAGGGATTCCCCCTCGGTAAAACTACGAACTCGGGTCAGGCTCAAAGTAAAATTAAATTAATAAAAAATAGAGTTAAAATGGGATGATTGGGGCAACAATATCATACAATACAAGATATTTAAATGAAAATGTAATGCTGTACCGCAGTTTAAAATTCCAAATTTATAGTTCGAAATTATTATATTACTAGTAATTCTTATTAATATATTATATTGATTTATTGTAACGAAATACTTCTTTGTTTACATAATTAGATTTCGAATTACTTTTTTTATTTTTTCGTTATTTTTCCTCGCTTCTGATCGGAAAATTAAAGAATTGAATTATTGAATTAATCAAAAACCAAAGGAGGTTCATGGCCAAGGGTAAAGATGTCCGAGTAACGGTGATGTTGGAATGTACCAATTGTGTTAAAAATCGGGTTACTAAGGAATCAACGGGCATTTCCAGATATATTACTCAAAAGAATCGACATAATACGCCCAGTCGATTGGAATTGAGAAAATTTTGTCGCTTTTGTTACAAACATACGATTCATGGGGAAATAAAGAAATAGATCCAACTGATCGCCTGTGTGTAAGTCTTCCATTCCAAGGAATATGAAAAATGACAGATTCGATATATCGAATATATAACAAGGTATCTAATATATATATAGATGTTTTTAAATATAAACAAACCAAATCCTATTTCAATCGGATCAAATCCGATGTAGAATTAAGAAATAGGATTGGGATCTTCAGGATAAGAAATAAAAAAAAAATGGATAAATCCAAGCGAATCTTTCTTAAATCCAAGCGATCTTTTCGTAGGCGTTTGTCTCCGATCCAATCGGGGGATCGAATTGATTATAGAAACATGAGTTTAATTAGTCGATTTATTAGCGAACAAGGAAAAATATTATCTAGACGGGTGAATAGATTGACCTTAAAACAACAGCGATTAATTACTATTGCTATAAAACAAGCTCGCATTTTATCTCTGTTACCCTTTCTTAATAATGATAAACTAGTTAAAAGAAGCGAGTCAACTGCTAGAAGTTCAGGTCGTAGAACCAGAAAAAAATAGGCTGACTCTTAAATTGAATCACAAAGAAAATTCCAATGCAAACTCAAATACGGATTGACGCTCTTTTTGTTTTAAAAATAGGAAAATATCTATTTGATTGTGGGGTCGTAATAAAAAAAAATTGGGGAAGAAGAATAAATATTTTTTATTAAACGTGTTTCTTCATTTTCCTTTTGACGACCTTATCATATTTTATAATACTAATTTCTACTCTACCTTTTCATAGTTCATTCTATAGGGAACTCCATGTAAACCAGTCCAACAGATTCTTTCCATTCTCGTTATTTTATGATCTCATTGGAAATCATATAAAGACAACTCTTATTTAATATACCTATTTGTGCAAGTATTTTACGATTAAGAAGCAACTGTTGCTTGTACAGTTTGTGTATTAATTTACTATAACTATAGTATACTTTATTGTCTCGAATTACTGTATTTATCCTAGTGATCCACAAACGACGAAAATCTCTCTTTTGTCTACCCCTATCCTGATGGGACGAAGCAAAGGCTCTTGTTTTCTGTTGATTAATAATTCGAGTAAGTTTTGAATGAGCCCCGTGAAAAGTAGATGTAAATAAACGCATTTTTGTTCTACGCCTTCGAGCTATATACCCTCGTTTAATTCTGGTCATTGAATAAATGAAACTTTGATAAATAACTTATTGATTTACTTTCTTTCAGTTATTCCCTCCCCGTGTCCTAGTTTATTAATAACAAAACGGATTTTTCCAATGTATAAAATAAAAATTCCAATGGCTTTTGCTACTCCAACTTTCCCGACCACTATATTTTTTCTAGGCATTTCACTTCGAAATAAAAATTGTATTGATACTAAGTACCAAAAACAGATATTAAATAAATAAAAATAAAAAAGTAATAAATGTATTATAGTGGGTTCCATCGTTTCTACGGTTACTTCGTAAACGGTGAGATCCTCTCTATACACCGGAGCCCCTCCTTCATTTAATCAATGTTATTGTTAACTTGTACAGTTCACACTCTTTGGCTCTACCCATAATTATCTAGTACTAGGTCTTTCACAACGAGATCTACTTATACAGTAACAGTATTTAATTATGAAGATTAGCTGAGTAGCTGACCCTGGTAATCCGTTCTTACAAGAATAAGGCCTAAATTTTGGACTTTTTAAAATAGGATTTCCCCTGCTTAATTGATATCATTTACTATCAATGGATAATTCTTTATCATCTTAAATTGATAATTGAGGTGATTGGATTTGCACCAACGGAAACCATACATTTGATACCCCAATGGAAGGATATATCTTTTTGTTTAATTTTAGATATTTAATGGAGTTCTTCCAGTCTATTTTATCCTACTCACCGGTACTGATCATTGATACTGGATCAATTGTTTTCTTTATTTTTTTTGTCCTTGTCCATGATCCGAACGAGTCGCACATACACCCTAGTACATGTTCCTCGTCGCTGAGGACATCCTCCAAGAGCGGGGGATTTCGTGACATTTCTGATTGGCTGTCTTGTGTTTCTAATAAGTTGTTTAATAGTTGGCATGTTGAATTATATATATATGGACTGGTTTAGATCAATCTTAACCCGAGATTTTCGTACAAATTCTTAAATATTTTTTATTTATTTTTATTTTAGGCCTGTAGGCATGGACCTGATCAAGGTCCATATATCATGTTTACACATACATAAGAATAAGAGCTTAGACTCGAAAGAAGTTACATATTATACCATATTCTAGTAAATAGGTATGGTTAACTAATTGGCGGGCTTGAGGAATCGTCGAAGCCATACCCAATCGAAAAAGGATGTTATCCAAACGCATTTCAAGTAATTGTAGTAAAACCCGACCTGTTGACCCTTTGGCTTTTCGTCGATAAGAACTTATTTAATTAATTGTTGTTCGGTAAGACCCTAATGAAAGCTCAATTTTTGTTTTTCTTCTAAACGAATACGATATTGTGCTTTTTTGCCGGGCGCGATTGGTTTCTAAGATCGCTTCCGGCTCTAGGCTTTTTATTAGTTAGTCCCTGTAAAGCCCCCAGACGACGTATTTTTTTTTTAACGGGGTCCTCTGTAACGCGACATAAGGAACCTCCCTTTTTTTTTTAGTAAATTTAATAAACCAAAATGAAAAATAAATTAAAATGTGATAAGATAAATGAATCGAAATTTACTTAATTATTACAAAGAATAATTAGAGCAATTATATCAATATCCGGCCCTTAAATTCTATATATTGTATATATATACAATATATAGAATTGAATTGTATTAAAAAAAAAAAAATCAAACAAATGGCGAAAGGCCGGCTATCGGAATCGAACCGATGACCATCGCATTACAAATGCGATGCTCTAACCTCTGAGCTAAGCGGGCTCGTATAACATAAATTCTACACGTATACTAATTTAATAAACAAATTGCTGCTACTGAAATCTTAACTGCTTATTCTTAGCTATTTTATAATAAATATGAGGTAGAAACATATATATATAAAGAATAAGAGTGGAAAATAGAATTTCCAAAAATATTTTATTTGTATCTATTAATTTCGATCTATTTCTCAAATATATGTTTATGAATAAAAAATATCTTAATTCGTTTAATTTGTATAGTAAGATTTTTTTACTATAATCTATAATATAGTATTTGTATTTGATTTACTAGTCTTTTAATTTTGTTTTTGGCTATAATTACTATATAAATTAGAAATTAAATATTTTAGTACATAATTTTATATTTATTTATATTTAGAATTTTAAATTTAATTGGGTACTTAAGTTAGTAATATAATCTAGTAATTAAGTTATAATTTTATTCTATAATTTATTTTATATTCGAATCGTATAATAAAATATATAGAATTTATCTAATTCGAAAGAATTTCATATTTCATTAAATTTTCAATTAATATTAATAAAAATTAATAAAAATAATCTAACTTAAACTGCCCCTTTTCGTTTTTTTTTTTTTATGTTATTATGTTATAAAGGGTCTGGCTTAAGAAAATGATAAGAAGAGAAAAGAAAAGGGGAACCCAGATCACAATGAAACATTCCTCCGGTTTCATTTGAAAAGACGAAAGATCAGACGAACAAAAAAAAAATAGAACCGACCGTTCAACTATTCAAAATTGTACATTAACAATGATAGAAACAGGGGCATCTATATATATACTATATATATATATTATAATAGATATATACGTGGTATATATCGATATTTAATTTCTGATATAGAAACGATCGAATCATTTCGTATTGGACCAAGAACAAGTATGGGTCTACAAGATGAAAAACGATCAATACGAAATCAAATAGGAGAAAACACTTTTCAATATAAGAATCTCTAATGAATTCAACGGTTCCGGCATAATTTAAATATAAATAAATGAAAAAGGTTAAATAACATAATGATGTGATCCTAATCACAGCACAAACCAAAAGGGGATATGGCGAAATTGGTAGACGCTACGGACTTAATTAGATTGAGCCTTGGTATGGAAACCTACCAAGTGATAACTTTCAAATTCAGAGAAACCCTGGAATTAACAGAGGGCAATCCTGAGCCAAATCTCGTTTTCTGAAAACAAACACGGGTTTCATAAATCCAGAATAAATAAAGAAAGGATAGGTGCAGAGACTCAATGGAAGCTGTTCTAACAAATGGAGTTGGTTGGATTGTATTTGTAAAGGCATCTTTCCATAAAAACTTCAGACAGGATGAAAGATAAACATATATACATATGTATACTTACTGAAATACTATCTCCAAATGATTAAAAATGATTAAAAATAATTAATGACGATCCGAAACTGTTCTGTAAATTTTTTATATTTCTATGAAAAATATTTGTGAATAGGTTCCAAATAAAAATCGAAAAAAGAATCGAATATTCTTCATTGATCAAATCATTCACTTCATCATAGTCTGATAGATCTTTTTAAAAATGGATTAATCGGATCAGATAAGAATAAAGATAGAGTCCCATTCTACATGTCAATATCGACAACAATGAAATTTCTAGTAAGAGGAAAATCCGTCGACTTTTGAAATCGTGAGGGTTCAAGTCCCTCTATCCCCAAAAATACCTGGTTTACGCCCTAATTATTTTTTTTCTTTCTCATTTTGTTAGCGATTAAAAATGGGTTATATTTATCATTAATTCTTACTATACTCTTTTACAAATTAATCTGAGCGGAAATTTTTTTCTTATCACATCACAAGCCTTGTGAATGATACGCG